ACGATGATTTGGCTTTGCTTTGAAAGGATGAGAAGGACGATTTGAGAGCGAATCCGCCATTCATTACTCTTGTTACTGTTCTCGAATAGGCTCTTAGATGGACATGGACAGAAAAGGTTGCACCTTATAGAAAGTAGTTAGTCTTGTCCTCGTTAGGTTTAGGGAAAGACCTGATTGCCCTTTTTTGCTTTGCCTTTATTACTGGATTACCTTCTTTACTTTCTTTTCTTTCTTTGCGGGGATTACCTGATTCCATTCCTTTTAATCCGTCCGTGTATCAATAGTCTCTTGATGTTCCTCAAATGCAATCTATCCAGTGAGAAACCCTTTTCTAGATCTTGTGATAAAGCGGGTTATAGGGCCTTTTTCAGTTCCATTCTCTCTTGTGCCAGTCTCAGTAGTGGCATTCCTCGCAGTCTAAGTATATATGTATTCCCCTTACCCCGAAATACATGGGTGATAAAAGGTAGATGCTAATATAAAGTTGTCTGATTGTTCAGTGAAAGGCTCTTGCTTGTAATGTAATCCCGAGGAAGGCCAGTGCTATCCAAAATTCTGTCCTTTATCTCTGTGCTGATACTACAAGGTTCGTTCTTGGGATGCTTCTGTGTATGCTACGAGGGTGTCAAGCTAGTAGGGTATTTTCCAAGGCTCTTCCCCACTATAAAGCTAGAAAGCAGTTTCTTATAGCCGAGAGCTTATAGATAATCTTTATCTTCGTTCTTGCTCTTGTGGAGAGGAGAGGAAAAATCCTGTGCTGTAATAACTGCTTTCTGAGTCTGAGTTCTCTGATAGGATCCCCTTTTCCGGCAGTTTGAGTGGAAGTTGGACTTTCTCTTTCGATGGCGGTCCAGGCTTTCTGCCTTTCAGTCTGAAGCCCTTCGAGCCATTGGAAGTTGCCTTTTCCCCTTGGTGGATGGGGTTACATACGAGCCAACCAATAGGTAGGGTGCTACCCTCTGACCTGACGAGCTCCCTTTCCATTTTCTGAGGTTTGAGGAGTAGGTTACCTGGGGCATGTGAGCTTTAGCCATTTCCAGCCCAGCCGAGTAAGTAAATGTAAATCTCTCTTCATTTTTTTGAGTCTATCGATCCAGGCCCTGCCTAGATAATCTCCCAGCGATCTAGAGTGTCATCCATTTTCAGTGCTAGCTCCGACTCCGAGGAATGCTTTTCTATTTATAGTCTTCTTTCCATCCCTACCATTTCTCTTTCCTTGCGAGCGAGTTCGAGTTGTAAGGCAGTCCTATTTTGATAGCGAGCTTTCCTTGCCTTAAGTAATACCTTTTGTAAGCTCCTTTTAGAGCCAGCAGAGTCAAGTTAGGACACATGAGTAGTATGCGTCTTACCCCGCCAGTTCTGTTACACCCAGCTCTAGTCCTAATGCTCTAACTTGAAGTTGAAAGTAGCCTTTTTGCCTATTACCAAAGCCTCTTTTTAAGTGGAATAAAGGAACTAGTTCACTATCTATCCCACCACCACCGGCATTAGTGCTGTCTAGTTGTGTTCAATGTTTGAGCCTCGTAGCTCGGTGCCTTATTAAGGATGTGGAAAAGAGTTGGAAATAAAGAGACTAATAAAATAGAGAATAGGGGTTCTTGCAGGTATCCATCAATCCCGAAACGACAGCCCCTGCAAGAGAAGAGAATAAGCAGCTATTTCATCTTCTTTTTGTGTGATTTGATTCTCCTGATCCCGGTAGAATCGGATTAGGAGTCGCCCTACTGAGATTTTCAATCTGATTCCAATACACTTTCCAATCGCAAAAGATGTGGAGATTTATCCTCTCCACACCCCGAAGGACGTAAGGAGAAAGTCTAGCTTAGAAAGCGTTCTGCCCCTTTCAATATCTTACTTATCTGTAAACTTTAATGAAAGAAAAATAGTCTATTTAATAGATTGAACACTTGGTTGACTTTCCTCTCTCTTTGCCGAGTCGGTCTCACAGTCAGGTTTTTTCTAGGTAAACTCTTGTACGAAAGCTGGTCATCCTAACCCATACATTTCAACGGATTGAAAGTGAAGGCTTATTTGAATTCAGTCTATCCTTTTGACGGCCCTTTTCAAGAGGTACCCACTCGAGAGTACTGCTTCCTTTCAAGCAAGTAACGAACTTCCCTTCCTCAGGGGTATGAGGCACGAAGGGTGCATCTCAGTCCCTTTTCGAAAGAGAAAAGGTCTCTGTCTCTTTCTGCTGGTGATGATAAGCTCTTGCTTTTTTTTTTACCCATTCAAAATGGATATAGAAAGTGAAAGTGAAATGCAATCTTTATCTTAAAATGAAGGAAGCCAATTTCTTCTTCCTTAGCGGGCCGTTAAAGCAGCTCTTCTTCTATCTCGTTCCCGTGGCCTAAGATCAATTTCTTCCCTCTTTGATTGAAAATCATCCACATATCGACTTTCTTCAGGGCTGGATACATAGAAATGGCCAAAACTGGACTGGCAGTCATATCCCTACGTGCCTAATGTCACTCCAAAGCAGCCATACAGATTAAGAATAAGAAGCGGAAGCAGAAGGAGGCCGCTAAGGAAGAGGCTTTCATCTACGGCTCTCTCCCATTAGTCTACTATTAACAAGCGGAAGGTGGGCTTGGAAGCAACCATATCTTCCAAAAAGAAAAAGGGAATCTAACATTCAAGAACCTTTCCAAAGCAAAGACAGGGGTAGAACCGAGTTGCAGAGCAATCTGACCATCCCACACAAAAGCAATCCCAGGAACTACGTCCTACCCTCTCTTCCTCTCTCTCTCCTTACTCGCTACAAGTCTTCCGCTCTGTCGTCTCGGTCTACTTGCCTCTTGGCGTGCTCCTACCTTTCCTTTCCCTATCTAGGAGTGGCTAGCTTAGTTCTGTTCTAATCCCTTCGATTCCCATACACAACTTCAAATAGAGGTATTCCCTTTCATAAGATGGATAGTCCTTTTGAAAGGAAAGCAGTAAAATACTAGGCAAGTGGTAAAGAAATCTATCTATTTCCGCCGACAGATCAAAAGAATGCAAAACGTTCCATTTTGACAAGCAGCGAGAAGGCCTTTTATCCTTCCCCTTTCTTAACATTCCCAGGGAAAGAAACTGCATCCACGGAAACTTCGAAAGAAGAAGACCTAGAAAGAAAATTGGATGGGATGGCAAGAAACTAGCTTCCCTAAGGGAAGGGACAGCTTTCAAACTTCCTTGCCCGAGCGCTTTACTCTACTGCAAAGGTTTTCTAGTCAGATAGGGAAGAGGTAGACTAGACTTACCAGGAAGATAAGGGCGAATGAAAGCACCTGAAACGAGCTGGCTTAGAGAGAATCAGTTCAGAAGTGAAGAAGAAAGAATCTCTCGTGGAAAACAGTTTATCATTAGGAGCAGGGACAGTTTAAAGAAAGATACTTCTTTCAAACAAATTGGACAGGGACTCTATAAGAAACTACTGGGGCACTGGAGTAGGCTCCCAGGGAGAAAAGAAGGGAACTCGATCGAGTAAGATTCTTGGTACAGTTTTCCTGCTTGCTAATCAGTACAGTTTTTTCTTGCTCATACTGTACTGAGCAGACCTAAGCAAGGAAGAAGAGACTGCGATCTTCTCATCTTATCCAAGGTAAGGAATAAGATAAGTAATAAGGTAAAGAAGGTCAGAACTGCCGGGATAGGAGCTCTTGGTGGTTTTGTTTTAGCAAGGGCTGTAGGAAAGGGCGTAACCCCACTCTAAAAGTAGTTCGGTTCCCCTCGGGGAGGTTGAAAAAGCTCTTCACAATAGGAGCAAAAAGAAGAAGAATGAATAACTGTTACCGAGGCCCAAGGAGATGCAGCCTAGCCCTTACTTCACCAGATTCAATAGCAGCTCCTATTGCGATGTGGTAAGGCTATGGCATCGGTTTACACATTATTGACTTGAAAAGAGTTAGAAGGATTATCGCCATATAGGAAGATAGGATTCCCGGTCTGAGAACAAGAGTCATTCGTGGTCACATGAAAGCGGTAATAGAGAATCCTCCTACTGCTAGGCTAAGGGCAAAGATCACAGCAGTACTTGCTAAAGTCCCCTATCCTGAACGTGTGCTATGTAGAAAGTAGTTAGCTGCTCCTCCTCGCCTAGGAGGGCCGATTGATTGACCGAGATGGGAATCAATGCCTAGTAAAAGTAAAGTAGAGTAGGACAAGACGATACGGAGATTCAGCGCAACGTCTGATCTTCTTTCATCTCGATTTTGTGTGAAGCATGAGTGAGAAAGCTACGGACTTGGTAAGATCATGCCTCACTGCTTAGTGAGATGTTCCCATCTTGATCTCTTTTTGACTTTCCAGCCGGGACCCTTCCTTCTTTTGCCGAGGACTGCTGAATGAGTAAGCACTCTTTGCCGTTTTCGAATTACAGCCACTCCTTTCTCTTTCTTCCCTCACTATCCGAATTAGCTCTTCCGGGAGCGGCAGTACCTTACGTGACATTTCGATCGGGCACTAGTAATTATTTCGTTTACTTGTTTTCGGTGAGAGAATCTTTCCTTTATCCGTCTCGGCCAGGTGCATGACTTTCCCCAAGGCGTATTAATGATTGCCCGCTGTAACCCTCTCGGCATAGGCCGGGCCGCTTGAGAGCTTCGATACATCTCTTTCGGGTCGGTGATTCCGTCATGTCCTTGTTTTTGGTCAATTTAATTTATTCTTTCTAGCCGTGCTGTTACATATAATTGTTATGGCGTTAGGGCATCTGGTCTTCAACAGACTTTTCACTTAGTTTGTCTACTCCTTTTGGCGACCCACTCCTGTTCTAGGCGAACCAGTCGTCCTTTTGTTCGTATCCGGGGTAAGCCCGCCAGCAGCTCTTTTAAGCTCTGTCCCTATGGTTTGCTCATCTCTCGGTACAGCGAGATAGTCTATGAAGGAGAAAAACTTTCTAGTAAAGAAGAAAATGAATTAAGGAATAAGATAAGAGATGAATGGATGAAAAGAGGAAGAGGAGCTGCTTTCTCTCTCTTTCTCCTAAGTCCCAGTACAGCAAAGCTTGCCCTCGTTCCTTTTCTCTGTACTTTACTTGTATGCAACCTTCGTTTGTGATGAAAACCAAGCCCGCCGATCTTAGTCAGCTTTGCTCTTTTGGGGGTTTCAGGCAGGAAGTAGGCACAGCTTTTCGTGCTCTTTTGGGTGGGCAGCGGTAATAGCTCTGCTTTCTAAAGGCCTCTTGTCTTAGCTCCACCAGCTGGAAAAACAATTCATGTACATCAACAAAGGTCTAAAAGTGTCGTTGTAGGCACATCAGGGCTTAGGGGATGCCCAAAGCTAGCCTCACTCTCCTATCTCTTTACCTTTCTACCACGGAATGGATCAAACCTTAGCGTACGATCTGGATATCCGACAGCAGCTCCCTCGGTGGGAGCCAGAGTCGAGTGCCGGCCGCAGAGAGGTCACACCATGGATAGTTTTCCTCTTCCGCGGGATTCTGCCTTTACTGCTCGTTCCGGAACCGTCGAGTAGATTCAATGCAGTCCGGTCAGAGGAAATGCTCGAACTGGCCAGTAAATACGAGTATCGGATTGGACGGTCGAACAATGAACAACCATTCTTGTCTTCCCCTTCTTCCTCAGGAAATTACTCATCTCGGGACTATGAATCTATCTTGATGTCCAAAGTCTTATGGCCGACGGATGTGGATTGATTATAAAAACCAACAGGAAAGTCTTATGACGATCCCTTGCTCTAGGTTGCCCTAGAAGCAAACCAAAGGAACTCCGTACCGGAGACCCCTCTAAGTAAAGTAAGAGGATGAGTTAACTTATTGTCCGCAAGGATAAAACCCATATAGGACGGACCTTTCTTTGCAACCTCATCGTAAAGACGCCAGAGCAATCCAAATCGGATTAACTCAGGGTCCTCACTCTTAACCTTCCAGTGTCGAGTGAAGACAGGTGCATCGAAGAAGTCCTTAAGGAGTACACTAGGCAGAAGTGCTTGAGTATAATACCATTTAACGTACTGGAGCCAATTGGCTGTCCATGAACGTAAAAGGGTGACCTCAGTGAGATACGCCATAGACTCAGACTTATACAAGTCTGGCGGGACCGCTAGGTCTTTGGGCTTATAGGCCTGTCTTAATAAGCTTACTTCAGATAAGGACTAAGAGGGTTACCCCTTCCTAGCCACAAATCAAACGGTAAGCAAGACTTAAACCAAACATTCCTCAAACGTTCATACCGTTTTGAGAGAGTGCTGGAGAGTCGCGAGATTACTCTAAATCCAGCACCATGAAGCCTACAGAAAGTGCTAAACCTCTTTATTTTATAACTATGTAAAAGCACCCTTTATCAATCACACGTGGATAGGACAAAAGCCTGGACTTGGATACATTCACTTTCTGCCCTGACAACGAGCAGAACCGTTCTAAAAATCATCAACTCATTTGACCTTAAGTCTGCTATCGATAGGGCTTGGCTTGGGTTACAGAGTGCGTTGATAGCGCAGCTCTTTGAGAATTCCCTGTCGGCGTTTGTATGTAGCGCTTTCAGGTCCTATCCATTCAGGGCTCCTTTCTTGAAGAAGATACCTCAGGTTAAGTCCTTAACTTTAAGAGTAGGGCAGCCTTTGTTTGGTTTGGGTTATTACTTTACTCCTCTTGGCCTATCTTCACTCTTACTCACCATTTATTGGTGATGTATTGTGCAGAGCGAGTGCACCCTGGACAGAAGTTTTATAAGTATGCGATCCTGGGGGATGATGTTGTTATATGCGGCATCGAGATCGCCAAGATTTATAAACAGACTCTAGCGGAGTTGGGAGTTGACATATCAATGTCAAAGTCTCTAATCTTACACTCGGGGTATGCTGAGTTTGCGAAGCGCTTTTGGTGTAAGGGTCTCACAGTGGATTTGTCCCCTGTGTCGATCCGAAACCTGCTCCCAATAGCAACTATGAAATCCACACTCTAAAAGGTTAGAGTAACGCTGTTCTCCTCGTTCAAACAAAGAACAAGGTTATTGCCCTCGGCTGGGAGGAAGGAAAGTAGCTAGGGCCGTAGGGCCGGCACACTAACTTCATCTTGCAATACTAACCGAATTTTGCGATTAGAAGCATAGACGCAACCAATCCGCAACGCGTATCCCCCGAGAATCGGGGAGTATGTCCTCTTTCCTTAGAGACCTGAAGGTCGCATGTGAGTCAGGCACTCGATGCCAGCTTCAAATAAAGTAATAAAGTCTGGAACAGACAACACCCTGCCATAATGAGTTTCCCCATTTTCATTTTAGCCCGCGGGGAACACAGGAAATCAATCCTTCCCTTTCTATTCTAATAAGAAAGAAAGTTTCCTAACGCAATGGCAAAGTCGGAGTGACAGCATAGCGTTTGAGTTCCTTTGCTAGAGTCACACTCGAGAGCCTCACATTCTTCTTTCTATACGTGACATCTCTTCCTTGTACTTATATACGTGACCACCCCGGAGCAAATAAACCTTATTTCGACGGTAACTTGCTTAAAGCAAAGCAAACTAATCTCGTTACTGAGTGAGGAAAAGAAGCTCTGGCAAGAGGTTCATCGCATGAGTTTCGGTCCTTCAAGGACCAATAATCGACAGGCGAATAAAAAGTCACAAAGGACTAACCTCGGGACCTTGGGACCAAGACCACTCGGGTCAATCTCTCTTCTCTGCCGAGCTAATCTAATCTTAAGCAAAGGATTCCCCATTCTTTCTATGATCTTTTGCGCAGCCACAAATAGAATGAGCGATGTCAGACACATCTTCGTGTTGTCCCCTACTGCTACCGAGGGAAGAATCTCTGGCAAGAGAATCAAATCTCGCATGCTACCTCCTCTGTCGTAACCTATTATAAATAGGATTCAAAATCCATCAGTGTCAGACATGTTTTCATGTCTTCTACATCTATAACTAACGAGGAATTAATTGCATTCTTGAATGCTATTCCATTTCCACTCTCTTTGAGAGAGGTTACAAGAAAACCATCATAAAAAATGCCACCCTACTGAACTTGAATTTCACCCGAGAATCGGGGGTACGCCCTTCCTGACAAAAGGTCACATGCGACGTTGCAGTCATTCCGTGCCAACTTTCTAGTAAAGTAAAGTATGAAACTAGGTATCAACAATTCGTACTGAGTGAAACAATTCCCATTTTCCCCTACTGTGAGCAATCTCGCTCAAAAACTCAATCCCTCCCTTTCTAATAAGAAAGAAAATTTCCTAGCGTAGTGAAAAAGTCGTGAAAACGGGGACGCGCCGAGTGACAACGTATCGTTTGAGTTCCTTGCCCGAGTCTCGCCGGGGAGACTCATCATCCTTTATTCCTTATATACGTGACCATCTCAAAGCAAATAAACCTTATTTCGACCGGTAACACCGGAAATAACCGATCTCGCTACCGGGTGAGGGAAGAAGAGCTCTACCAAGAGGTTCACTCTTTTCGCATGACTTTCTTTCCTCGACAATAACGAATAAAGTAGTCACAAAGGACTATAAGCCTTAGAACAAAGAGATCAATTCACGTCCTCCGCTAAGAATCTCTCAGATTCGGTTCTTGAATCTTCCCCGGCCGTAGCCTAGGATTAAGAGCGACATCCTCGATGTCAAACCCCTGCTGGCTGGGGTGGGAAATCTATACTCTCCAAGAGACGTTTCCTCACCTAGTCCCGGAGACCTAACCTAACGGCTGGGACAGAAGAAAGATCGGGGAACCTGCTAGCGCAGAGAATCAATGCGCCAAAGCTATCGGCGCTGACCGCGTCCATCTTATCTTCTACGGGGTAGGTAGATAGGAATGGTCCTCTTTTGCTACCATCGAGCCGATGGTCTTCGCCTTCGGTGACTTCTCCAGGAGGATGGGAAAGTCAAAGTAGCCGCTCAACACTCACGAGGGAGATAGCCTACGCTAATCACGCACCTCCATAAGGGCATCTTGGTATGGGGTTGGATCATCGGCCCTGGTGATGGCTCCCCAACCTAGTAAAGGGAACTGGAAGGGATGCTATTGGTGCTATCGGTACTGCTCTCGTTATCATCGGCAGATATGCCTCTTTTTCTATTAGCGGGGGTCTTTCTCTACTGCTGTTGGTATCGGCTTCTGGATATGCTTTTGCTTCTACTGGTGCTTATGGATCACTTGCTGGATCGAACCCCAAAACGAATAGGTTTGATCGGCCTGGCCTCGGGTGGTGGATCGAATGAATACTCAACTGCGTCATCACGGCAGCGATAGATGTCCAACCTTTCTTTCTCTTCTCTCTTTTTGCTCGAAATCGTACTCATTCGACATCTAATTCCATAGGCTGGGCATACCCATTCTTTAGCTCATTCTTCTCTTTCTTTGACTTTGAGAAGATCCCACGAATCGTCTTCTATCGACATCGTCTGCTTACTCTTCTCGTACGCTCTTCTTACCCAAAATCATTCCCAAATCGTCTGGTACTTTGTCCGCGCTCTCCCTTTCCTGGTGAAGGAGAGAAAGTTTTACAAGCTGATGCAGCTAAGAATCTCGTTGAAAGCAGGAACGAAGACTGTGACGACTATTTGAACTAGTTGAAAAGGCTTGATTGACCCTTGGGATTGAATTTGGCTAGGGCGCCCTCGTAAGGCGTAGGGTAGGGATTTGAAACCTGAGGCCTCTCCTCATCTAGTTCTTTCGTTACGCCGAGAAGAAAGAAGCTTGGAAGAAGAGATGGTCAATCTTCTCTTATGGACGAGACTGCTAAAAAAGAGGCTCTTTAAAGCCAGAACGAGTCCTCTCTTGCGGGAGGGATAGGCGGGAAAGGTGGACTAAGTCTTTCTGGGCGGCGATGACGCGATGTACAGGCACGCTGGAAGCATTTGTCGTAGGACCGTGCTCGTTCTATTGTCCGCTCTTGTAGTGCTCGGAGTATCCAGTGGCTCTAGGACTTCTCCTAACTTCCACCTTTCACCTTCTGTAGGGAGGAAGAAGAAAAAAACGCTTTTCTTTAGCAAGGAAGTCTAAGCCAACTATAGTACAAAGAGTATAACTTAAATCTCTAACTATAACTAAGTATTATAATGTTTT